TATCTGTGTGGATATCAATATCTCACTCACGTCTCTGTTCCAACACGTCGATTTTTATCTAAATAGAAATGAAATGCTTTGAATGAAATCATAAGAATATGGATTCGGTACTTTTTACTTCCCCGGGATTGTAGTTCAATTGGTCAGAGCACCGCCCTGTCAAGGCGGAAGCTGCGGGTTCGAGCCCCGTCAGTCCCGACGGATCCAAATCCAATAAAAAAAAGACATCAATATATCGCGCCTTTTCTGTTAAACTGGGTCAAAATAAAACGGTCGAATTTCATGCCTAATGCTCTCCTTTTCTCTTTTTTTTTTTCACGAAAATTATATCATTAAAAAAAAAAAACGAAAAAGGAGTTTAGAACTTAACCCCTTTGCTTTTTCTATTTTGTTTCGATTGTTTGTTTGGTTTATTTCTAAACCCTTTGTAAACAATGGAAGTGGAAGCGGTTAGGTGGTTGTACAAGTAAGGCGGTCGATTATAGAAAAGACAGAATGGAAAAGAATGCTAAATAAAAAAAAAGTATTAGTATTTTAGTATTAAAGTAAAGAAATTCTTTTGATTGAATCCGGGATTCAAGTTTGTATTCGGTGTGTGGATAAAAGATCTGCCTATGTTATACTATTGAATTCTCGACGATGAATCGACTTGACAGTCAGATATTGTTATTCATGATATTGATCCCATTCGCTATCATCGAAATGTAATTGATCCCATTGAATTTACAAGCGAAAGGGTTATCATCTCTATGGGATTAAATCCCGAGTTATTGTGAAGTAAAAAAAAACCAAACGATGAGATTATGGAAGTAAATATTCTCGCATTTATTGCTACTACACTGTTCGTTCTAGTTCCTACTGCTTTTTTGCTTATAATATACGTAAAAACGGTCAGTCAAGGTGATTAATTTGAATGAAACTCGACTTCTTAGTTCTTATCAATGATTTAAGAAAAAAAATTCCAATTTCCCGTCTTAGTCTTAAATGAAATGAACGGACTAGAATCAGCAATAGCCTATGAGATCCGATAGTATAGTAGAAAGACTCATATATGAATCTTTCTACTATACTATCTATTTTGATTATTGTAATGTATAAAGATAGAAACTGAATAGAGATCGATCTACAATATGGATATGTATCTTCATACATGTGAATATGACTTAAATATATGTAATGTATATAGTATCTCAATTCTATTTCTTTGCTTCATCTATTTGTATTTTCTTTTTGTTTATTCCAATCAATCTGAAATAAGCGAAAGGCGGCTCTTACGATTTTCTAATTTCTTGATTTCTGATTAGTTTCAATATGAATCCCGGTATCCATTAGAATCAAATCAATGAAAGAAAAACAAACTTGGGCGTATATTACTAAAAGAAAATCAAGTTAATAAAAGAAAATGAAATATGAAAGAAATAAAGTAATCTTTTTTTAGCATTCCGAAGAAGTAATTGATTGAGCGGTTGACAGATGATCCAAGGAGTTCTATGGTACCTTCTTCAGATTTCAAAAGGGGTACCTCAGCGATTTTAAATCCTTGCCCTTGAGCCATGATATGAAACGAGTCAATAAAGCATAGCCGAAATCGAATTTCGAAAATAATAAAACAAGCAGTAAGTGCGAAATATGTGACTTGACCTAGGCACAATCTTATTATTTTTAAATATTAAATCGTGAACTCCTTTCTTTTCTCTTTGAACAGTAAAAAGGCCAATAAAAAAAAAAGTAAAAAGGAGTCCGGTTTTCCGCGTTCTTCCTCATTGTCCATATATAACTCCGGGAAGGGCCGGTTCAGAAAAACGAAATAGAAAATTTAGGAAGACTTCGGTTGGAATAAAATTCCTATTATCCATATCCCCTTTCCTTTCAAAATAGGAATAGGGGAATTTGTGACATATCTGTTTGATTTGGATTCTGAAAGAGTATTATTCATATATATTATGAATTGGATTCTATTATGAATAGAATCGAATACAATTACCTCGCTAGAATCCAAGACAATGGAATTCCGAAATGAAGATATTTTGATTAATTCAATTTCGAAATTCTAAATGGAATTAAATTACTGAATTAAATATATTAAATATAATGAAATTACTTATAATGAAATTACTGAATTAAATATATTGAAATAGATTCTTATTATATTAATTTTATTATTTAATAATTAATATAATTTAAAAGGCTTTGCAGAACGATCTAGAAAAAAAGTGATACAGTTTGATTTCCCAACTCAATTAGTAGTATCTCTAGAGTCCACTTCTTCCCCATACTACGAGCGAAAGGGAAAATGTAAAGACTACCATTAAAGCAGCCCAAGCGAGACTTACTATATCCATGTGAATTATGTCCCCTATCTCTATGAATATGAAGAAATTATTCCATTATTGTTTCCTAATAATAGTGGAATCACTGGTGCAGAGTCAAAAAGGGATTTTGACCCAACGCCCTTGATGAAAGACTCCAATAAATATGAAACGCCCCAATAAATCCACTTAGAACAGGTTCGTATATGATTTCTAGTCGAATCGGTAAAACGAAACTAAATACACAGCCGCGCTTTTCTTTGGAAGTATCAAAGGGAATGTGACCTAATATGTAGTAATAATAAGACCTCTTCGTTTTTTTTTTGTTGCCCTTGATTATCATTAAGTAAAAGCCAATTATCCATCCAATCGAATATTGATTGAATGCCCATGCGCTCAGAGACTCTCATGAGTCTGTATACTCTGTATACTGTATACAAAGTATCTCCCGCCCCTTCCATAACTATTAATTCGATTCTCCCTCGGGCTATTCAATCTAATTCAAGACCCGGTCAGTAGACTCTACATTAGCAGTGGAAATAAATCGGTAACTCTTGATTTGATATGATAGCACTTCCACTACTATAATCTTTCCGTGAATTCTAAATGCAAGGATTGACAGCACTTTAAAGAACAGAAACCCCAGCTATTTATAATCAAGAAAGTGTCACGAGTCGCGTACTTTGTGCTGCAAAAGATTCGGCGAGTTATACCAGCCAAGCAGAATAAGGGATTTCGAGTCGTATCGTTTGTTGATCAGGCGACACCCAGATTTGAACTGGGGAAAAAGGATTTGCAGTCCCCCACCTTACCGCTCGGCCATGCCGCCAAAACGATCCAAAATAGATGAAAATATTCCCCCTTTGCTTGTTTTGGGGGGTACTCAATGTCTTTTTTTTGTACTTCCCTCTGAAATCTCGTTTTTTTTAAATCTTGCCTAAAAGAAATCTGTCTTTTTTTTTTTTTTATTTTTTTGGATGGCTCCATTTCTGCAATTGATTTTCTAGTATCTCAAAACACACAATATCTTAATCCCTATCTTTTCTCTTTCTTTTTTTTTTTTTCTATTGAAAAAAGAAATGTGTATTTTCAGTCACAAAAGCCAAAATTCAGGCCAAATTGGAACCATTAACTAGTGACTGTAAATTCATGACCGACTCTTGGATTTAAATTGGAAAGTGTGTTTCCTAATGATAAATGATAGAAGAAAATCAAAATTGATACCTACCTAATTGGTATTGGTTTTTTTCTATAAAAAAAACCTTCTCAATTTCAATTCTCAATTTCAATTATAACAGCAATTATGAGTCTATGTAAACCCCAAACATAAATCGTTTCGGGGCGAGTTCTAGCTTATCGGTTATCTTATCTGTGTATGGTGCCTCTCTATAGGGAATTTGCCGAAAATTGTCATACTGCAATTTAGATTGAAGAGAAAATCGAAATTTTGATAGAGCACGGCATGCGCTGTCCCGAATCGAACTATGCAATAAAGGGGGGGTGATGTATATATAGATAGCTATAGCTATATGGGCACGGGTTTACTAAATACAAGCCTTCTTACGCACTTCAATCCTATTCGAAAAATTCTACTAAAAAAAGAAAAAAGGGGTTCTCCGCAATCATTTTTTGAACACTGGAATCCACCAAAAAGTTAAGTGCTAAAAAAATGAACTTTATGTTGTTATATTGTGTCTGATTCTTATGTCTTTATCTCAGCGAATAGATCAAATCACGACTTTTATTTATTTTTTTTTTCTGGTATCCAAGCGGATTGGAATATGGAATATCATAATAATGGTATAAGTTGAATTATTTTTTTTTATTCTATACAAAACTCCGTAAGTCTAAGTGGAATTTATCGCTTCGTTTCCATTTGTATCCGTCTCTTAGAAATTCCGATTTAATTAAGTATAAGTATAAAATCTGCTTTTTTCCCCCGTTCATACGTATTTCATACATTCCATTTCTATGGAGTTGGGTAAAATTTCATGTGATTCAGTAAACAGAATCTAAATTCCAGCATTCTGCATAGAATCATATGAATCAATGCAGAATGAGAAACGAATGGGATTTTTTGATAAATGGGAAATTCAAAATGCTCGGAGATGGAAATGCGGGAATGTCTACAATACCTGGGTCGAATCAGATACAATTTGAAGGCTTTTGGAGGTTCATTGATCAGGGCTTAACAGAAGAACTTTATAAGTTTCCAAAAATTGAAGATACGGATCAAGAAATTGAATTTCAATTATTTGTGGAAACATATCAATTGGTAGAACCCTTGCTAAAAGAAAGAGATGCTGTATATGAATCATTCACATATTCTTCTGAATTATATGTATCCGCAGGATTAATTTGGAAAAGCCGAGGGGATATGCAGGAACAAACAATTTTTATTGGAAACATCCCTCTAATGAATTCTTTGGGAACTTCTATAGTAAATGGAATATACAGAATTGTCATCAATCAAATATTGCAAAGTCCCGGTATCTATTATCGGTCAGAATTGGGCCATAATGGAATGTCGGTCTATACAGGCACCATAATATCCGATTGGGGAGGAAGATTAGAATTAGAGATTGATAGAAAAGCAAGGATATGGGCTCGTGTGAGTAGGAAACAGAAAGTATCTATTCTAGTTCTATCAGCAGCTATGGGTTCGAATCTACGAGAAATTCTAGAGAATAT